AATGATGAGCCTGACTAAAGGACTATCGTGATAGGATAAAATATGTAGTTAAAACTACCTTCATTACATCTAACAGAATCAAACTATCACCCTCAAGCATCAAAAGCCACCGTGCACCATACACCAAGATGTAAAAATTAAACCCCAAACGCAGAAAAGTAAGCTAAAACAAGCTAATGGGTTCATACCCCATAAATAGAGTAAACACTCTCTTCTCTAATGCCTAGCAACTCCACGAAAATCCTACTGCTAATCACACTAGTAAGAGGTATATTAGTATCCGTATCCTCAAACTCATGACTTGGTGCATGAATAGGATTGGAAATTAACCTAATATCATTTATTCCTTTAATATCTAACGTTAAAAACATGTATAATACGGAAGCCTCACTAAAATACTTTATTGTACAAGTACTTGCCTCAGCCACCTTACTATTCATAGTAGTAATGAAAACACTAACGGAAGACCTGTTTTCATTTGGCGGAAATATATATACGCCAATAATCATCTGCACCCCCCTCCTGCTCAAAAGTGGAGCCGCTCCCCTTCACTGATGATTTCCAGGAGTAATGGAAGGACTAAGATGAGAAAACTGTGCACTACTAATAACTATCCAAAGGGCCGCCCCCCTAATATTAATATCATACCTGATTGAAATAAACACCTTTACGCTAAGCATTATCCTTATATCAACAATCGTAGGAGCAATTGGAGGTTTAAACCAAACATCAATGCGAAAAATCTTAACCTACTCATCAATTAATCACACTGGTTGAATACTAATTGCACTAACCACTAGAGAAAACCTGTGACTAGTATATTTCATAACCTATTCTGCCCTAGCACTAACGGTAGTTTCCGCCATTAAACTATCTGGGGTATCATTTATCAATCAAACCATAATAACAAACAGGGAAGCCTCACTAATGAAGCTTATAATATTCACATCACTACTATCTCTGGGCGGGCTACCACCATTCCTAGGATTCCTGCCAAAGTGAATTGTCATTCAGGCAATAATCGCAAACAACATAATCCCGCTAGCAACAATTGTGGTTGTAACATCACTAATTACCCTATACTACTACCTAAAAATTTCATACTCGAGATTCATAATCCTAAACACAGAACCAAAGTGAAATATAAAATCCCACAAAAACAAAACAACTAGAAACACTAGTGCGGTGCTATTATCATCAATCTCACTAATAGGGATACTAGCATGTACACTTATTGTCAACATTAACTAAGCCACGAAGGCCTTAAGTTAAACAAACTAATATCCTTCAAAGCTATAAATAAAGGGTTTCCTTTAGGCCTTGATAAGTCCTTCAACCTACCCCTACAGAATTGCATTCTATAATCACAAAATGAATACAAGGCCTAATGATAGTGGAAGAGCAACGTAAATGCCCCTAAATAGATTTACAGCCTATCGCCTACTTATTTGTCTCAGCCATCCCACTAATTTTCACCCGATGATTCTTCTCAACTAATCACAAAGACATTGGAACACTATATTTCGTATTTGGAGCCTGATCAGGAATAGTCGGAACCTCCCTGAGAATACTAATCCGAACAGAACTAGGACAACCAGGATCTCTAATTGGAGACGACCAAATCTACAACGTCATTGTTACAGCTCACGCCTTTGTTATAATTTTCTTCATGGTTATGCCAATCATAATTGGTGGGTTTGGAAACTGACTTGTACCACTAATGCTAGGAGCACCAGACATGGCCTTTCCACGAATAAACAACATGAGATTCTGATTATTACCACCATCCCTAACTCTTCTTCTTGCTAGTAGAACAGTAGAAAGAGGTGTAGGAACAGGATGAACAGTTTACCCCCCACTTGCCAGAGGAATTGCACATGCCGGAGCATCTGTAGACCTAGCTATCTTCTCCCTACACCTAGCTGGTGTATCATCAATCCTGGGAGCAGTAAACTTCATTACAACAACAATCAACATAAAGCCAAAAAGCATAAAGCCCGAACGAATTCCACTATTTGTATGATCAATTGCCATCACTGCCCTCTTACTACTTCTATCACTACCAGTACTTGCTGGAGCAATCACTATGTTACTAACTGATCGAAACCTAAATACATCATTCTTTGATCCTGCTGGTGGTGGTGATCCAATTCTATACCAACACTTATTTTGATTCTTCGGACACCCAGAAGTTTATATTCTCATTCTACCAGGGTTTGGAATAGTCTCTCACATTATTTGCCATGAAAGAGGGAAAAAGGAAGCATTTGGTAACCTAGGAATAATCTTCGCTATACTAGCAATTGGTCTACTAGGATTTGTGGTATGAGCACACCACATATTCACAGTAGGAATAGATGTTGATACACGAGCCTACTTTACATCAGCAACAATAATTATTGCTGTACCCACTGGTATTAAAATCTTCAGTTGACTTGCAACTATATACGGAACACGAATAACATACAGAGCAGCATGCCTATGAGCACTAGGATTTGTATTCCTATTCACAATAGGAGGGCTTACAGGCGTGGTACTAGCAAACTCATCAATCGATATTGTATTACATGACACCTACTACGTAGTAGCCCACTTCCATTATGTTCTATCAATGGGAGCAGTGTTTGCAATCATAGGGGGGTTTGTACAATGATTCCCACTATTTACTGGACTAACCATAAACCCAAAATGACTAAAGGCCCAATTTGCTGTTATGTTTGTAGGTGTTAATCTAACATTCTTCCCTCAACACTTCCTAGGACTCGCTGGAATACCACGACGTTACTCAGACTACCCAGACGCATACACTACATGAAATATTATCTCATCAATAGGATCAACAATCTCATTTGTGAGAGTAATGATGTTCCTATTTATCATGTGAGAAAGAATCACATCCAACCGACTAATTCTATTCCCTACACATACAAGAAACTCAGTAGAGTGACTACAAAACTTCCCACCAGCAGAACACAGATACTCAGAACTACCAACAATCTCACTAACTAACTAACATATCTAACGTGGCAGATAAGTGCGGTGGATTTAAGCTCCACAAATAAAGCTTTAAACTTTCATTAGAAAATATCAATGACAACATGATTAAATCTAACACTACAAGATAGAGCCTCCCCCATCATAGAACAATTAATCTACTTCCACGACCACGCCCTAATAATTATATTAATAATTATTACAACCGTATTCTATACAATAATTAGAATTATCCAAAACAAACAAACCAGACGATTTATACTAGAAGGACAAATAATCGAAACTGTTTGAACGATTGCTCCAGCTGTAATTCTAGTATTCATTGCAATACCATCACTACGACTACTATACCTAATAGACGAAATTCATAATCCCGTACTAACCTTAAAGACAGTTGGACATCAATGATACTGAAGCTATGAATACTCAGACTTCACAAAACTAGAATTTGACTCATACATAGTACAACAAGAAGACATACAAACAGATACATTTCGACTACTAGACACAGACAACCGAGTAGTACTACCAATAAATTCACCCATTCGAATAATTGTAACAGCAGCAGATGTATTACACTCATGAACAGTACCAAGACTTGGAGTAAAATCAGACGCCACACCAGGACGACTTAACCAGGTAAGATTCTCAATTAACCGACCAGGGATCCTATATGGACAATGCTCAGAGATCTGCGGAGCAAACCACAGATTCATACCAATCACTATCGAAAGAGTATCAACAAACCAATTTATTAATTGAGTATCAAAGATAAGAGAATCATCAGATGACTGAAAGCAAGTAATGGTCTCTTAAACCAGTCTATGATACCCTAGCAAGTATCTCTGATGAAGAAGGATTAGTTAAAATATAACATCAGAATGTCAAACTGAAATAATCACAAAGATATCCTTCTATCCCTCAAATAATACCAATAGAATGAACATTACTATACATCACATTCTTATCAACATTCCTAATATTCAACATCATAAACTACTTTAATCAATCACCAAACCAAGAAAACAAAACAAAGAAGAGCATTCACATCAATAAAATCAACTGAAAGTGATAAGAAATCTATTCTCTATTTTTGATCCAACAACAGAAATTAGAAGACTGCCGTTAAACTGAACTAGTACAGCAATTGGTCTACTACTAATCCCAACAAGAATTTGACTGATTCCATCACGAAACAGCATAATAATTAGCCTACTAATAAATAAACTACACCAAGAAATAAAAACAATTCTAAGAAAGGGAAATGAAAACAAAGGAAATTCATTTATCCTAACCTCTCTATTTCTTATAATCCTAATAAACAACTTCCTAGGATTATTCCCATATATCTTTACTAGAACAAGACACCTAACACTTACCTTAACATTAGCACTACCACTATGAATAAGATTTATACTATTTGGATGAATCAAAAACACCAACCACATATTCGAACATCTTGTCCCACAAGGAACCCCAACAATACTCATACCATTTATAGTTGTAATCGAAACGATTAGAAATTTAATCCGACCAGGAACACTAGCAGTACGACTAACAGCAAATATAATTGCAGGGCACTTACTACTAACCCTGCTAGGAAATAATGGACCATCAATAAGACACTCCATACTTACTGTATTAATTACAGCACAAGTCCTATTACTAATCCTAGAAGGCGCAGTAGCTGTAATCCAATCATACGTATTTGCCATCCTAAGAACACTATATTCTAGAGAAGTTAATTAATGTCAATACACGAAAACCACCCATTCCACATAGTAAACAAAAGACCATGACCGCTTACGGGAGCTATCGGAGCAATAACTATACTAATAGGACTAATTAAATGATTCCACCAATACGACGACACCCTATTAGGAATCGGAGCAATCATCACCGTGCTGACTATAATCCAATGATGACGAGATGTAACTCGAGAAGGAACATACCAGGGACTACATACAAAAATAGTAACAACAGGACTACGATGAGGAATAATCCTATTCATTGTATCAGAAGTATTATTCTTTGTATCATTCTTTTGAGCATTCTTCCACAGAAGTCTATCACCAACAATTGAACTAGGATCAACTTGACCACCCACAGGAATTCAACCATTCAACCCCTTACAAGTACCTCTACTAAATACAGCAATTCTATTAGCTTCGGGGGTGACTGTAACATGAGCACATCATAGATTACTAGAAAACAACGCCACGCAGGCAACGCAAGGACTATTCTTCACCGTGCTACTTGGAATTTACTTCACAGCACTACAAGCATATGAATACATTGAAGCACCATTCACAATTGCAGACTCCGCATACGGATCAACATTCTTCATGGCAACGGGATTCCACGGACTACACGTAATCATCGGAACAACATTCCTAATCACGTGCCTACTACGACAAACAACACTACACTTCTCATCAAATCACCACTTTGGATTTGAAGCAGCAGCCTGATACTGACACTTTGTAGACGTCGTTTGACTATTCCTATACATTTCAATCTACTGATGAGGAAGATAAAACAATATTTATCTAATACAAGAATAGTATACTTGACTTCCAATCAAGAAATTTGTGAAAGCAAGATAAATAATATTAATAATTACAGCTACTGCAACACTAGCCATTCTATTATCAGCAGCAATCATAATCCTAACAACACTAATCTCAAAGAAAATAAACGAAGACCGAGAAAAGAGATCACCATTCGAATGCGGATTCGACCCAAAAAACTCTGCACGACTACCCTTCTCATCACGATTCTTTTTGATCGCAGTAATCTTCATAATTTTTGATGTAGAAATTGCACTACTTCTACCTATACCAATTACCATAATAACCTCTAACATAAAATCATGAATACTGATCAGATCTGTATTTCTACTAATCTTAATCATTGGACTATACCACGAATGAAATCAAGGATCATTAGAATGAAGAAACTAAAGGGACTATAGTTAATAATAACATTTGAGTTGCATTCAAAAAGTACTATATAAATAGTTAGCCTCATAAAACAAGTGAGAAGCAAACATTGCAATCAGTTTCGACCTGATCCTAGATAAAATTTTATCCTTACTTTATACTTAACTGAAACCAAAGAGAGGTATATTATTGTTAATAATAAAACTGAATTAAAATATTCCAGTTAAAGAAGTGGACAGTAAAAGTGAATGCTGCTAACTTATCACTATAGCGGTTAAAATCCGTTTACACTTCTAATTTATATAGTTTAGAAAAACATTACATTTTCACTGTAAAGACAAAGGAAAACTTTTATAAATAATACTCAAAGGTACAAATACCTCATCGACATCTTCAGTGTCGCGCTCTAAAAATAAGCTATTCAAGTAATAAATAAGAACAAACAATAAGATAACAACCCACATAACAAAAAACCCTAAAAATACCTTCAAACTATTATACTGGAATCATTGATTAACCCTACCTAAATTAAAAAGAAGTCAATACATACCTTGACCACCAAAATACTCCATTCAACCAGAATCAAAAACCTTAGTAGCCCTGTAACCGACCTCCAAAGGCAAATAAGAAACCCCATAAGTAGAAAAAAAAGGCATAAACCACATAGAACCTGCAAACGAAGAAAAAACATACAAACGTATAGAAAACAACTTATCACTAAAAGAAAAACCCGCTATCTCATAGCCAAGTCAACCACCCAAAAATAAAACCAATAAAGTAAGAAATTTCAAATAATAAGGCAAACAGATTATAGAAGGAGTGGGGCAAATCAATCACATAAGAGCACCACCACCAAAAACAGACATAACCAACAAACCAATCATACCAATCACCATATTATAATTTGTCTCAGCCATAGAATAAGAAGAAAAAAAATTAAAATCACCACACATAACAAAATAAAATAAACGAAAAGAATAACAAACAGTTAAACCAGTAGATAAAAACAACAAGAAAAACCCAAACATATTAACATACCCCATAGAAAACATCTCAAGAATAAAATCCCTAGAATAAAATCCCGCCAGAAAGGGCATACCACAAAGGGCAAAATTAGCAACTATTAAACAAGAAGAAGTAAAAGGCATATAGACAGACATACCACCCATAAACCGAATATCCTGGGAGTCCCCTATAGAATGAATAACCCCACCAGCACACATAAACAACAAAGCCTTAAATAAAGCATGAGTCATTAGATGGAAAAAAGCCAAAGTAGAAAGGCCAACAGAAATAGTCATAATTATAAGACCCAACTGTCTTAAAGTAGATAAAGCAATAATCCTCTTCAAGTCATACTCAAAGTTAGCACCAAGGCCAGCTATAAATATAGTTAAACCAGAAATTAATAATAAAAAAACATTTAACCAATAACTAAAAGAAGGACTAAAACGGATCAGTAAATACACCCCAGCGGTAACCAAAGTAGAAGAATGAACCAAGGCAGAAACAGGAGTAGGTGCAGCCATCGCAGCAGGCAGCCAAGAAGAAAAGGGAATCTGAGCACTTTTAGTTATAGCAGCCAAAACAACCAGAAAGGAAATCAACTCTATCTCAACGGAACCTGACAAGAAATCCAAATAGTAAATAAATCTCCATCTACCAAAATTAATTATTCAAGCAATAACCATCAGTAAAGCAACATCACCAACACGATTAGACAAAACAGTCAACATACCAGCACCGTAAGACCGAACATTCTGATAATAAATTACAAGCAAATAAGAAACCAACCCTAAACCATCTCACCCCAATAAAATACTAATCACATTAGGACTAATAATTAGAAATATCATAGAAACAACAAACATCAAGACCAATAAAATAAAACGAACAATATTTAAATCACCAAACATATAATCATCTCTATAAAGAATAACCAAAGAAGAAATAATAAGAACAAACCCCATAAATAATAAAGAAATTCAATCAAACAAAAAAGTCATAATGATAGATCTACCATTCAAAGTAATAACATTCCAATCAATAAAATAAACCAAATCATTTATAATAAAATTAACACCCAAAAAGCAACAAAGCCAACCCAACAAAAACAAAAAAACAAATCTAACAAAACAAATAGACATAAACATAAATCTAAAATACAAACTATATCATTGGCACCACAAACCAATATTTTATACTTAAACTATTTAGATAAAATAAAATCAAGTTACACTCAAAAAACAGTAACATCAACCCTCAAAATAACTAAGTTCAACGGAAATCAATGAAGAAACAACAATAAAAATTCACGCACATAACCCAATGAACAAGAATAAAGACCTGAATAAACAGAACCATGCTGACTATAAGAATACAAATAAAGGGTATAAGCTGCTCTAAAAAAAGACAAAAGAATCAAAACAAGCATAAGACACCAAGACCAAGAGACTAAACTTGTCAACAAACCAATCTCACCAAGAAGATTAAGGGAGGGGGGTGCAGCCATATTACAAGCTCTTAACAAAAATCACCACATAGTCATTCTGGGTATCAAATTAATTAAACCCCTACTAATCAAAAGACTACGACTACCAAAACGTTCATAAGAAATGTTAGAAAGACAAAAAAGACCAGAAGAACACAAGCCATGAGCTACCATCAAAGCAAACGAACTGCAAACACCCCAATAACTCAACGTCATAATACCACCAATAACTATACTTATATGAGCTACAGAAGAATAAGCAATCAATGACTTCAAATCAGTCTGCCGCATACAAAATAAACTAACAAATAAACCACCAACCAATCTCAAAGCAACCCAAACAAACCCAAAGCAAAACCCAAACTTAAATAGCACAGGAAATACACGAAGAAGGCCATATCCCCCTAACTTCAACAGAACACCAGCCAAAATTATAGAACCAGAAACAGGAGCCTCAACATGAGCCTTGGGAAGCCACAAATGAACCATAAACATAGGCATCTTAACCAAAAAAGCAAACACCATACAAACATAAAACAAACCGCTACCCACTAAACCACTACCACACAATAAATACAAACATAAAGAGCCAGAAGAACCATAAATAAATAAAATACCAACCAAAAGGGGAAGAGAAGCAAGCAAAGTATAAAACAATAAATAAATACCAGCCTGAACACGCTCAGGTTGGTAGCCCCAACCCAAAATTAAAAACAGAGTAGGAATCAATCTACTCTCAAAAAAAATATAGAAAGAAAGTAAGCCCACTCTTCTAAAAGTACAATACAATATAATAGTAAGAAAAATAACAACAAAAACAAAAAAACCAGGAAAATAACTAGAACGGAGAATAGACTCTCTAGCCAAAACCATAAGAACACAAATCCACAAACTAAGAAGAATTAAACCATAAGAAATTAAATCACAACCAAAAAAAGAACCCAGGTTGCTTCAGCAAAAAAAATAAGGAAAGAAAAAAAAGTAAACAAAACAAACAGCAAAAAGTAAAGAACTAATCAACCATCAACAATTAGAGGAAAGACACAGAGGGGTCAAAAAAATCAAGAAACAAAGAAACTTTAACATTGAAGAACTCTATAAGACTGAAAGTAATCATTACCATGACTACGAATTATAGAAACCAGAATAGACAAACCCAATGAACCCTCACAAACAGAAAAAACCAAGAAATAAACAACAAAAAACAAACTGTAATTAAAATTACACAAATAATAATAAAGAGAAAAATAAAGAACCAAAACCACAAACTCCAATCTCAACAAAGTAATCAACAAGTGCTTACGACTTGAAGAAAAGGCCCAAATCCCACAAAAATAAACAACAAAAAAATACAATCACATTGGCATTAAGTGTTTTAATAATTTAACAAAAATATTGGTCTTGTAAACCAAAAATAAGGATAAACCTTTTAAAACTTCAGGGGAAAAGCACAAAGCCATTTCATTAATCCCCAAAACTAATATTTTACATAAAATACCCCCTGAGATAACAAAGCTACTTATATCAATAAGAACAATAACTAGACTAATGTTCACCCAGATAAAACACCCACTAGCCATAGGGATAATACTATTACTACAAACAACAATGGTATGCATCATCAGAGGAACAATATACAGAAGATTCTGATTCTCATACATCCTATTTATAATCATAGTTGGTGGGATGCTAGTACTATTCATATATATAACAAGACTAGCATCAAACGAAATATTCTCACCATCAAATAAAATATTAATAATCACAATAACATTAATACCCATACTTACATACATCACACCCACAGTAACCAACAATAAAGAAATAAATATACACAACACAATAATAGAAAGAGAAATTACAACCACAACAACCGTAATATATAACCAAATAATAGGAACCATGACAACCCTATTAGTTCTATACATACTAATAACACTAATCGTAGTAGTAAACATCATCAATGTATCAAAAGGACCCCTACGACACATAAACTAATGAATAAACCCATACGACACAGACACCCACTATTCAAAATTGCAAACAATGCCTTAGTAGACCTACCAACACCATCAACAATTAGAGGATGATGAAACTTTGGATCACTACTAGGAGTCTGCCTAGTAGCACAAATCGCAACCGGGCTATTCCTAGCCATACACTATTGCCCAAACACAGAAGCCGCATTTGACAGAGTAAGACACATTTGCCGAGACGTAAACTACGGCTGACTACTACGAACCCTACATGCAAACGGAGGGTCAGTGTTCTTTGTTTGCATTTACATACACACAGGACGAAACATGTACTACGGATCATACAACTTCATACATACGTGATCAGTAGGAGTAGCAATCCTATTCCTAACTATAGCAACAGCATTCATAGGATATGTACTACCATGAGGACAAATATCATTCTGAGGAGCCACAGTAATTACAAACCTATTATCCGCTATCCCATACGTAGGAAATGAAGTTGTACAATGAGTATGGGGAGGGTTTGCAGTAGACAACGCAACACTAACACGATTCTTTGCCTTACACTTCCTAATACCCTTTGTAATCGTAGCCATAGTAATAATTCACTTACTATTCTTACACCAAACAGGATCAAATAACCCACTTGGCCTTAACAAGAACACAGACAAAATCCCATTCCACCCATACTTTACAGTAAGGGACATCCTAGGATTTGCAATTATAATCATAGCACTTACTGTACTAACCCTAAAGGAACCATATATACTCAGAGACCCAGATAACTTTACCCCTGCAAACCCGCTAGTAACACCAGTACACATTCAACCAGAATGATACTTCCTATTCGCATACGCAATCCTACGATCAATCCCTAATAAGCTAGGGGGTGTTATTGCCCTAGCAATATCAATCGCAATCCTATTCATCATACCAACATACAAATCAAAGTTCCGAGGAACACAATTCTACCCAATCAATCAAGTCCTATTCTGAATCATAACAAACACAGTAATTTTACTAACATGAATCGGAGCACGACCAGTAGAAGAACCGTACATCCTAACAGGACAGGTACTAACAACAGTGTACTTCCTATACTACATGATAAGTCCAATAATAACAAAGGTATGAGACAAAATAACAGACTAAAGTTAAAAAGCTACAGAATAAGCCTAATGTCTTGAAAACATTATGAAAGAAGTTCAATTCTTCTATTAACTTATACATACCTAAATTAATACACTACAATAAAGAGAAAATAAAACACTTAACACCAACAAAAAACAAAAGATAATTTAACGAAAGGGGTAAAAAACTCCTCCAAGCCAAATACATCAATTTGTCATAACGAAAACGAGGCAAAGTACCACGAACCCAAATAAACAAAAAAGAAATAAAAACAACCCTAATATAAAAGAGAAAAGAATACAAATCACTACCCAAGAAAATAACACAAAATAACAATCTTATAAAAAGAATACTAGCGTACTCAGCCAAAAAAATCAAAGAAAAACCACCACCACCATATTCAACATTAAACCCCGAAACAAGCTCAGACTCACCTTCAGCAAAATCAAAAGGAGTACGATTAGTTTCAGCCAAACAAGAAATAAATCAAACAAATGACAAGGGAAGAGAAAAGAAAATTAATCACAAATAAACCTGAAAAGAATAAAAATAAACCAAGTCATATCTACAAATCAAAATCACAAAAGAAAGCAAAATAAAAGCCAATCTAACCTCATATGAAATAGTCTGAGCCAAAGCACGAAGAGCACCCAATAAGGAATAACCAGAATTAGAAGACCACCCAGCAATCATAACAGTATAAACCCCGAGACTAGTACAAGCCAAAAAAAACAATAAACCCAACTCAAATGATACAAAACCTCTTAAATAAGGAATCAACACCCATACTAACAAAGCAAGAAAAAACCCAAAAACAGGAGAAAAATAATATACCAAATAATTAGAAACCAAAGGAAAGTACTGCTCCCTAGTAAACAATTTAATGGCATCTCTAAAAGGCTGAAAAATACCAACAAAGCCAACCCTGTTAGGGCCCTTACGAATGTGAATATAGCCCAAAACCCTTCGTTCCAATAAAGTAAGAAAGGCAACACCAACCATAACAAAAACTATCAACAACAAAAAAATAACACCAACAAACAAGTACTCCAACATGCATACTACTTGTAAATAAAACTTTACATTAATAGATTCTAAATCCAATGCACTTATCTGCCAAAATAGTAAACAACATTAATAACAATCATACTAAATAAAATTATTCCAAATACCCGGTCCTCTCGTACTAAGGTATAAAACAACATTATAGATAGAAACCAACCTGGCTCACGCCGGTCTGAACTCAGATCATGTAAGATTTTAAAGGTCGAACAGACCCAATCACTTTCAGCTCCTACACCAAAAATTAACCTTAATCCAACATCGAGGTCGCAAACCTCCCCGCCAATAAGAACTCTCAAGGAAGATAACGCTGTTATCCCTAAGGTAATTTAATCTTATAATCAACATAAATGGATCAATAAATTATAAACAAATATACAAAATAAAGAGGAGTTAAATAAATTCCTCCCATCACCCCAACAAAACACCCAAATCACTTAATAAAACAAAACAAACAAATTAACAGAAAGAAATTAAGATGTCAAACTCTATAGGGTCTTCTCGTCCCATAAAAACATCTAAGAATTTTAACTCAAAGACCAAATTCAATCAAATATTCATTTAAGACAGTCCATGTCTCGTCAAGCCATTCATACCAGATCACAATTAAAGAACTAATGATTATGCTACCTTTGCACGGTCAAAATACCGCGGCCCTTCA